TTCATCTTTTTAGGTCTATGCTCTACTCCGGGTAAAGATCTGCCCGATTTGGATTTGCACATATAGGACAAATCTTCCCATCACCATTTCTTTTTGTTATGACTTTACAAATAACAAACAGCAATCATTTATGATACATGTAGTAATCATAGATATATTACCAATTGGGTTTTTTCTAAACGGAGCCTGGATACTTCATTTTTTAGTCCAACCAAAGCCAACCATAAATTATTCTAATTGATAATAGTACTATGAATCTCCCCAAAGAATGCATCTAATTGCACTTCACGCTCCAATTTTTTGATGATTCAATTTCTCTTTCTTGGGCGAAACAGAGGATATCTCGATCGGGGGAGAGAACGGGGAAATCCCATATGACCCAATATATCTGACAAGTCGCACTATACGTCAACCCAAGATGCATCTTCCTCTCCAGGACTGCGGAAAGGTACTTTTGGAACACCAATAGGCATGAATTGAAAGAAAAAAGAACTAAATACTATATTTCACTTTGATGTGGAAACGTAACAATATGGTTTTATTGTCTTTATAATATTGGCTTTATCATATTTATTTTATCCATAAATTAGAAAAATTTAGAAAGAAAGACAAAATAAATAAAGGAAAATTTTTACGAATAAGTCCTTCTAATGATAAACATTTACTCATAGAAAATGGTACCAACCCCCCATTGCGTATTGGTACTTATCGAGTATAGAATAAATCTGCTTCTCTTTGTTCCTACGAACAGAATTATTCCATTATTACAAACAGAATAGAATAAATAGTAACCTAGCCCTTCTTAGGAAATAATCCACCGAACAAGGGAGGTCCATAGGATAGTCATAGTATAGTTTTTTTCAATGCAATAAAGTTACGTAGTGTCTATTTTTCTTTGATAAAGGGGTATTTTCCATGGGTTTGCCTTGGTATCGTGTTCATACCGTTGTATTGAATGATCCCGGCCGGTTGCTTTCCGTTCATATAATGCATACAGCTCTGGTTGCTGGTTGGGCGGGCTCGATGGCTCTGTATGAATTAGCAGTTTTTGATCCTTCTGATCCTGTTCTTGATCCAATGTGGAGACAGGGTATGTTCGTTATTCCCTTCATGACTCGGTTAGGAATAACCAATTCATGGGGAGGTTGGAGTATCACAGGAGGGACTGTAACGAATCCGGGAATTTGGAGTTACGAAGGTGTAGCTGGGGCACATATTGTGTTTTCTGGCTTATGCTTTTTGGCAGCTATCTGGCATTGGGTCTATTGGGATCTAGAAATATTTTGTGATGAACGGACAGGAAAACCTTCTTTGGATTTGCCCAAGATCTTTGGAATTCATTTATTTCTCTCCGGGGTGGCTTGCTTTGGTTTTGGTGCATTTCATGTAACAGGCTTGTATGGTCCCGGAATATGGGTGTCCGATCCTTATGGACTAACGGGAAAAGTACAACCTGTAAATCCGTCGTGGGGCGTGGAAGGGTTTGATCCTTTTGTTCCGGGAGGAATAGCTTCTCATCATATTGCAGCAGGTACATTGGGCATATTAGCGGGTTTATTCCATCTTAGCGTCCGACCGCCACAACGTCTATACAAAGGATTGCGTATGGGAAATATTGAAACCGTACTTTCCAGTAGTATCGCAGCTGTCTTTTTTGCAGCTTTTGTTGTTGCTGGAACTATGTGGTATGGTTCAGCAACTACCCCCATCGAATTATTTGGCCCGACTCGCTATCAATGGGATCAGGGTTACTTCCAGCAAGAGATATATCGAAGAATTAGCGCTGGGCTAGCCGAAAATCAAAGTTTATCAGAAGCCTGGTCTAAAATTCCTGAAAAATTAGCTTTTTATGATTATATCGGCAATAATCCGGCAAAAGGAGGATTATTCAGGGCAGGCTCAATGGATAACGGAGATGGAATAGCGGTTGGATGGTTAGGACACCCTATCTTTAGAGATAAAGAAGGCCGTGAGCTTTTTGTACGTCGTATGCCTACTTTTTTTGAAACATTTCCAGTCGTTTTGGTAGACGGCGATGGAATTGTTAGAGCTGATGTTCCTTTTAGAAGGGCAGAATCGAAGTATAGTGTTGAACAAGTAGGTGTAACCGTTGAGTTCTACGGCGGTGAACTCAATGGAGTCAGTTATAGTGATCCTGCTACTGTGAAAAAATATGCTAGACGCGCTCAATTGGGTGAAATTTTTGAATTAGATCGTGCGACTTTGAAATCCGATGGTGTTTTTCGTAGCAGTCCAAGGGGTTGGTTTACTTTTGGGCATGCTTCGTTTGCTTTGCTCTTCTTCTTCGGACACATTTGGCATGGTGCTAGAACCTTGTTCAGAGATGTTTTTGCTGGTATTGACCCAGATTTGGATGCTCAAGTAGAGTTTGGAGCATTCCAAAAACTTGGGGATCCAACTACAAGAAGACAGCCAGTCTGATACAGGACTGCTTTGGTATCTTTCCCCTCTATTTTCTTTTTGGGGGGGATTTTATATA